TAAACAGATGAAGTCAGAAGAGAAAGAGCGAAGAATTGAAAGAATGGTTCGGAACAAAGAAATGGAAGAACTAGAACCGTATGGATTTCCAAAGACTCCATGGATAGGAACTAAAAACGAGATATCGAAGTAGTTCTGATGATTCAGTATATCATCACTTCAATTCGGAGTTCTTAGTTACTTTGACCGGGTGGATCTTAGTGATGGAATAATAAGTAATAATTCATTGGTTGATTGTATCATTAACCATTTCTTTATTTTGGTGCGAGGAACTTACCATGAATCCACTGATTTCTGCCGCTTCCGTTATTGCTGCTGGATTGGCCGTAGGGCTTGCTTCTATTGGACCTGGAGTTGGTCAAGGTACTGCTGCGGGCCAAGCCGTAGAAGGTATCGCGAGACAACCAGAAGCAGAGGGTAAAATACGAGGTACTTTATTGCTTAGTCTGGCTTTTATGGAAGCTTTAACAATTTACGGACTGGTCGTGGCATTAGCGCTTTTATTTGCGAATCCTTTTGTTTAATCCTATTCTATAAACGTGAAAATACGTACTTCTTTTCTTATTTTATTGCCGTCGACTTACCGCTTGCTTCTTCGAATTATATCAAAACTTCACTCCACTTCTTCGTTGAGACAATACTCCGGGGAAGGTCTGATTTGAGGATGAGGAATTAGTAGATCCACTCGCTTTCTCACTTCCCGTCCTTAATTTAATGGAAACCCCTTTTGACTTTTAGGAAGCGTTGCAGGTATTTCGCAATTGACATGAAACCGGGGACCTAATAAGTATCTTATTGGGAACTTCAATTGAAATAAAATAATACTAAAGAATCCATTTTTGAAATTTGAAAATGATTTCAAATGAAATGAATATATTCATATTTAAAATAAGTCAATTAATAAAAAAAAAGAAATCAATAATAAAAAAACGGGACGAAGTAATACAAAAAGAACTCTGTTCGATTTTGTTAGTCCTATCTATAAGAGGAGAGCATATGAAAAATGTAACCGATTCTTTCGTTTCCTTGGGTTACTGGCCATCCGCCGGGAGTTTCGGGTTGAATACCGATATTTTAGCAACAAATCTAATAAATCTAAGTGTAGTGCTTGGTGTATTGATCTTTTTTGGAAAGGGAGTGTGTGCGAGTTGTGTATTTCAAGAATAGGCTGGATCCAACCGGCTGCACTTTCTTTTTTTTTTTATTTATAAATAGGGAAGAAAGGTGCACGATCTCGACGAATTACTTCTGAATAAATTAAGAAATCATATGTAAGAACCATAGCATTTCGTGACTCATTGGTAAATCAACTTTGATTCTCTATCAACCAATAATGTGGGACCATTAACATGGTTAAAGCTAAACCGCCTGAAGTCCAGGCACAACATGGTACTCTTTCTACCACTACGTTAGTACGGAGATGGTTTCAAAATGAATAGTTGGCAATTTATCCGATATAGAACACTCATATCGATAAAATGATTTGAACCATTTACTGGAAAAATGGGTGTCTCGCCCTTTTTTTATCCAATGCTGAATCGACGACCTATGTATAAAATAAGAAGAATTTTTTGGATTTGAAGAAAAAAAAAACAACTTTGCTGACAATTACAGATTTTTTTGTCTGGTCGGAAGAGTCCTCTGAATATTCTGGTCTTGTATCAGTTTCCATATCTTGGAATACGAACAGAGAAGAGAGGGTAGGCTCATTACATTAAAAGATATGGGAATGCTCATAACATAAGTAACTGAGCGTGAGAGCCAAATGAATCGAAAGATTCATGTTTGGTTCGGGAAGAGATCATGGAAGTGAAGTTGTGAAATGAATGGGAAAATAATCTACTTTCATTAAGTGATTTATTAGATAATCGAAAACAGAGGATTCTGAGTACTATTCGAAATTCAGAAGAACTACGCGGAGGAGCTATTGAGCAGCTCGAAAAAGCCCGGGCTCGCTTACGGAAAGTGGAAATGGAAGCAGATGAGTTTCGAGTGAATGGATACTCTGAGATAGAACGAGAAAAACAGAATTTGATTAATGCCACTTATGAGAATTTGGAACGATTAGAAAATTACAAAAATGAAACCATTCATTTTGAACAACAAAGAGCAATTAATCAGGTCCGACAGCGAGTTTTCCAACAAGCCTTACAAGGAGCTCTAGGAACTCTGAATAGTTGTTCGAACAGCGAGTTACATTTACGCACCATCAGTGCTAATATTGGCATGCTCGGGGCCATGAAAGAAATAACTGATTAGCCCTTTTACTGTAGGCATTATTTTTTTTTTTTTTTTTTCTCCCTTTGTTTCCGAAAAAGAATTAAGAGACACTAATGGTAACCATTCGAGCCGACGAAATTAGTAATATTATCCGTGAACGTATTGAACAATATAATCGAGAAGTCACGATTGTGAATACCGGCACCGTACTTCAAGTAGGCGATGGCATTGCTCGTATTCATGGTCTTGATGAAGTAATGGCAGGGGAATTAGTAGAATT